TAGATTTCTTATGTACCCATAGGTGCTATATTGGATTTGAATCAGATTTCGGATCAATCTATATTGATTGACTGCCTCCATTATGTTGTTGCTAGCAAATACCACTATTTTTGGTTTTGGATCTTCCAAACCATTCCTGCAGGAGATCCGGACCCATTTTTTTCTGATCCTTCGATAAAAAGATTCATTCTCTTCATAAAAAATATGAGGTAGAACCAATAAAGAGTTCTTTTTCGATTCATCCCTGGAGTTGAATACCTCATTCAAGAATTTTTTTTGATCCAACCCGTAGGAATCCATAGAAAAGGCAAATCCCTTATGATACACCAGATCAGGCTCGGTTATTGATAGAGTGAATAGATCTGCCATTTCTTGAAATCTCTCTTCTGATTCAAAATCGTGGTGCAACGTGTATCTCCCTTTGTTCCGGTCATGGAATAGATGGAATAAATCACAAAATGGGTTTTTGTTCAAGAATGAGATCTTATTAGAACTGTCCATATCCGGTTCATCCCTCGGAACCATATCACATCCCGGATCTGATGAAATAGGATGAATTGAGACGGTATTTTGTAAATACGTAATTATCTTGAATATATCAACCATTTCTTTCTTTTCCGATCGCCTGGAAGGGACAAAAGAAAAAACATCTTGTTGTTTCTTCAACAATTTCTGATCTCTAGCGAACCTCTCAGTAGCATTCGAAACCAGATGAAGTTCTGACCATCTGTCGGAGAAAAAAGAACGAATTGATCTTGTAGGATTCCCAATAAATTCTTCGATTTTTTCCGGAAACAGATGATTATTCATCTGCTTTTCACGTTCCGTGAATAGCCGGGACATTGAGGAATATCCAGAAGGGTATTTCGGGAATCGATCTGATTCTATCTCTGTTCGTTCCGTTTGAAGAGAGGAAGGATCCCAAAGAATCAATCTTTCTTTTAGTTGCTGAATCTCTGTTTGATTGATCAATGTGTGATATTCCGAATCCTCATTACTAATGGAATCGAAATTCTCTCTGGATTGATCAGAAGATCCTTTCAATTGGCTAGAATCCGTTACTTGAACGAAAATAGATCTTGTGGAATCATATTGAATATTTGACGATACATTCCGTACCTTGCTAAAAAACCGATCCTTGTTTACCAACCACATATTGTCTAACCAAATCAAATTCTCTCTCGATACGTTCCTCAAAAAATCCGATTCGTGATGATTCTTCCCCCAACTAACGAAGAGATCTTGGTGGAATTGCCACACATGAAATTGAGCACAATTTTGCAAAGAAATATCCCACTTGTTTCTCGAGAAGAGATGGGAAACATGCTCAATATCATTTGATTGAATAGTTGCCTCAGCTCCTTGTTGTTTGAGGAAACCCTCCACTTCAATTGGTCTTTTTTCACGAAAAGCAGACATGAGATAACAAATCAAGTGTTTCGCTAAGATTTCGAATAGCTGTCCCGAATTCAAATTGATTATGTTTCGCTTCTTCCTCGGAGAAACACGATCAAACAATTCCCAACCATGGTCCTTGCGGATCGGATCATCCATATAGGATACAAAAATAAACTCCAGATATTTGATATCTTTCTCTTTGAATGAGATCTCAATTCCAGCTACTGTTTCATTAGATATCTTACAACTAGAATCCCTCTTTTTTCCGATCCAGTTCCTCCACCACCGCGAACCCCAGTTAGATTCAGGCATGATACACTTTTTAGTTATTGGGAGGACCCAAGTACTCTCTTTCGGATCCATGAAACAACTCTCAGAGATCTTTTTCCCTTTTGGAAGATACAGGAGCGAAACAATCAACCTATTGATATTGGGAGACCAAAAAGATTCTTCCAATGTATCATTTCTGGGTCCAATGGAATTCATAGGTATAGGAAGAAGCCCCATCAAATAGAGATTTTTTCTTTCGACCATATTTCGATTGTTAATACGATATATAAGGACCGCTACTACAAGCAGTACTACACCTTTGATCGTGAAATATCGATTGCTTGTTGAACCCTGTGAATCACGTGAAAGCAGGACACTCCAAGTTTGGGGGCCAAGGAGTTTCACAAAACGTTCTTGGTGGAAAAAAATGTGAGTGAAAGACACCACTGAATCGAATTTGGTCCATGAATCTAAGAAATAGCGAGAATTCTTGATCTCTCTCAATATCTCTCTCAATTCAAAAATACAGGATTTGAATTGATGCCGTTTCATTGATTTCTCCTAAACGAAAGATTATATTTCAATTGAAATCCACTTACACAAAGACAGCCCCCGTTGATGACGAGTCTCCGCGAAGCATCCATGGCTGAATGGTTAAAGCGCCCAACTCATAATTGGCAAATTCGTAGGTTCAATTCCTGCTGGATGCACGCGAATTGGAACGTTCAATAATAGAATTGGCTCCGTATCAACGGAATCTCATCATCCATACATAACTAATTGGTATATTCATACTATAAGAATAAGATAGAAACGGTAGAAACGGTAAGAATTCTAATTCTTATAGATACTGGAACTCATAGGGAAGAAAATGGATTTATGGATGGAATCAAATATGCAGTATTTACAGAAAAAAGTATTCGGTTATTGGGGAACAATCAATATACTTCTAATGTCGAATCAGGATCAACTAGGACAGAAATAAAGCATTGGATCGAACTCTTCTTTGGTGTCAAGGTAGTAGCTATGAATAGCCATCGACTCCCGGGAAAGGGTAGAAGAATGGGACCTATTATGCGACATACAATGCATTACAGACGTATGATCATTACGCTTCAACCGGGTTATTCTATTCCACCTCTTATAGAGAAAAGAACTTAAATAAAAAAAAAAAAAAAATAAATACTTAATAACATGGCGATACATTTATACAAAACTTCTACCCCTAGCACACGCAAAGGAGCCGTAGACAGTCAAGTGAAATCCAATCCACGAACAAATTTGATCTATGGACAGCATCGTTGTGGTAAAGGTCGTAATGCCAGAGGAATCATTACCGCAAGGCATAGAGGGGGAGGTCATAAGCGTCTATACCGTAAAATCGATTTTCGACGGAATGAAAAAGACATATCTGGTAGAATCGTAACCATAGAATACGACCCTAATCGAAATGCATACATTTGTCTCATACACTATGGGGATGGTGAGAAGAGATATATTTTACATCCCAGAGGGGCTATAATTGGAGATACCATTGTTTCTGGTACAGAAGTTCCTATATCAATGGGAAATGCCCTACCTTTGAGTGCGGTTTGAACCATTGATTTACGTAATTGGAAGTAACCAATTAGGTTTACGACAAAACCTAGAAATCGATCACTGATCCAATTTGAGTACCTCTACGGGATAGACCTCAACAGAAAACTGAAGAGTAACGGCAGCAGGTGATTGAGTTCAGTGGTTCCTCATATAAAATTATTGACTCTAGAGATATGGTAATATGGAGAAGACAAAATTGTTTGAAGCACGGATAGAACCGGAAGCGCCCCTTGTTTCAAAGAGAGGAGGATGGGTTATTCACATTTCATTTGATGGTCAGAGGCGAATTGAAAGCTAAGCAGTGGTAATTCTAAAGATCCCCCGGGGGAAAAATAGAGATGTCTCCTACGTTACCCGTAATATGTGGAATGGAAGTATCGACGTAATTTCATAGAGTCATTCGGTCTGAGTGCTACATGAAGAACATAAGCCAGATGACGGAATGGGGAGACCTAGGATGTAGAAGATCGTAGCATGAGTGATTCGGCAGATTTGGATTCCTATATATCCACTCATGTGGTACTTCATCATACGATTCATATAAGATCCATCTGTCTAGATATCATCATCTACATCCAGAAAGCCGTATGCTTTGGAAGAAGCTTGTACAGTTTGGGAAGGGGTTTTTATTGATCAAAAAGAAGAATCTACTTCAACCGATATGCCCTTAGGCACGGCCATACATAACATAGAAATAACACTTGGAAAGGGTGGACAATTAGCTAGAGCAGCAGGTGCTGTAGCGAAACTGATTGCAAAAGAGGGTAAATCGGCCACATTAAGATTACCATCTGGAGAGGTTCGTTTGATATCCAAAAACTGCTCAGCAACAGTCGGACAAGTGGGTAATGTTGGGGTGAACCAGAAAAGTTTGGGTAGAGCCGGATCTAAATGTTGGCTAGGTAAGCGTCCTGTAGTAAGAGGAGTAGTTATGAACCCTGTAGACCATCCCCATGGAGGTGGTGAAGGGAGGGCCCCGATTGGTAGAAAAAAACCCACAACTCCTTGGGGTTATCCCGCGCTTGGAAGAAGGAGTAGGAAAAGGAATAAATATAGTGATATTTTTATTCTTCGTCGCCGTAAATAGAAAGAAAAAATAATGAATGATGTGGATGGGCGAACGAAAATAGGTTTTTTCGTCTTTACAAAATGAAAAGAAAGGGGAGTAATCACTTGTGGCCCGTTCATCTAAAAAAAATCCTTTTGTAGCTAATCACTTATTAAGTAAAATTGAGAAGCTCAACGTGGAGGAGGAAAAAAGGATAATAGTAACTTGGTCCCGGGCATCCACCATTATACCTGCAATGGTCGGTCATACAATTGCTATTCATAACGGAAAGGAGCATTTACCTATTTATATAACGGATCGTATGGTGGGTCGCAAATTGGGAGAATTTGCACCTACTCTGACTTTCCGGGGACACGCGAAAAACGATAATAGATCTCGGCGGTAATGGTAATATAGTTAATGTAGTAATGTAAATAAAAAGTGAAATAGGTGCTCATGATTTATTCTTATTTTTATTGGTGTGTATGAGGTAAAACCCTATGATAAAGAAGACCCAGGGTACAGAAATACGAGCTTTAGCTCGACATATAGGTATGTCCGCTCAAAAAGCACGAAGGGTAATTGATCAAATTCGTGGTTGCTCCTATGAGCAAGCACTTATGATACTGGAACTCATGCCTTATCGAGCATGTTACCCCATTTTCAAATTAGTTTATTCTGCAGCAGCAAATGCTAGTCACAATAGGGGTTTGAAAGAAGCTGATTTATTTATTAGTAAAGCCGAAGTCAACGAAGGTGTTATCGTCAAAAGGTTAAAACCGCAAGCTCGGGGACGTAGTTACCCAATAAAAAGACCCACCTGTCATATAACTATTGTATTGAGCGAAAGACCTAACTTCACTTTGAAAAATATTTGATTTTCAAAACATTACTTTTTTATTTTAGTTTAGAAAGATAATATTGGTAGGTAGATATGGGACAGAAAATAAATCCACTTGGTTTCAGACTTGGTACAACCCAAAGTCATCGTTCCTTTTGGTTCGCACAACCAAAAAATTATTCTAAAGGTCTCCAGGAAGATGAAAAAATACGGGATTGTATCAAGAATTATGTACAAAAACATATGAGAATATCCTCAGGTTTTGAGGGAATTGCACGTATAGATATTAAAAAAAGAATTGATTTGATACAAGTCATAATTCATATTGGATTCGCCAATATGTTAATAGAGGGTAGAGCCCGAGGAATCGAAGAATTACAGACTAATGTAAAAAAAAGCTTTCATTCCGTGAACCGGAGACTCAACATTGCTATCGCAAGAGTTCCAAGACCTTACGGGCAACCTAATATTCTTGCAGAATATATCGCTCTGCAATTAAAGAATAGAGTTTCCTTTCGAAAGGCAATGAAAAAAGCTATTGAATTAGCTGAACAAGCAGATGCAAAGGGAATTCAGGTACAAATTGCAGGACGTCTCAACGGAAACGAAATTGCCCGCGTTGAATGGATTAGAGAGGGTAGGGTTCCCCTACAGACCATTCGAGTTAAAATTGATCATTGTTCCTATCCAGTTCGAACTATCTATGGAGTATTAGGGATCAAAATTTGGATATTTTTGGATGAAGAGTAATGTCTCCTTTTCTTGCGATTCTATCCATGGATAAGTATCCATGGACAGGGCAAAAAACTCAATTTAGTTTAGGTCTTTTTCCGTTTAGTTAGGTCTTTTTCCGTTTAGTCAAAAATGATCAATTATATATGTTTGAATAACAATTCGATTTACCACTTTGGTATGATAGAATTGCTATGCTTAGTGTGTGACTCGTTGGGACTAAAAGAAAGAATTGGACCCTACCTAACCTAATATAAATTAATAACCAGCTCATTGCTTCGTATTCTCGAGATCCAAGGAATCGGTCATTATATGAGATAATAATCATATAGTTGTAGCAACTGAAATCCTTTTTCAATAAAGTAAAGAATCTTGATTGATTGTGTAAGTTGTGAAGCCAAAATAGAGGGATGCGGATGAATGGAAGGATGAGAGAAAGGGAGAAGGGGAAGAGCAATGATATATTATTCCAATATGTATGGTCTATGAATCATCTCAGAAAGGGCAATGTGACAAGGCATCAATACTATAATAAATAAATATAATTCAATTCATCCATAATTTAGATGGATTTCATAGGAAAAAAATAAAGAGCGTTGAGTCAATAGAGACTGAGGAGATTGACTCAGGGACGGATTAAATTATAAGCTCCATTGCAGAATTCAGACCTCGACATTAATGGAGGAGAAGCTATGGGAACGACGGAACCTGTGACTGCGGAGGATTCGATTGAAAACGAATCCTAATGATTCATTGGACGGGATGGCGGAACGCGCCGGGAGCGAACTGATTTCTTCGAAGAGGTTATGGAGCGACCCTACGAATAAAGCAGATGGATATAAAAGAGTAAATATTCGCCCGCGAAATTTCATTCATTAAATAATAGAATTTAATTCTAATATTATTTATCGTTTCATTCGCGAGGAGCTGGATGAGAAGAAACTCTCATGTCCGGTTCTGTAGTAGAGATGGGATTGAGACACTACCATCAACTATAACCCCAAAAGAACCAGGTTTCGTAAACAACATAGAGGAAGAATGAAAGGAGTATCTTATCGTGGCAATCATATTTGTTTCGGTAGATATGCGCTTCAGGCACTTGAACCCGCTTGGATCACATCTAGACAAATAGAAGCAGGGCGACGCGCAATGGCACGATATGCCCGTCGTGGCGGAAAAATATGGGTACGTATATTCCCCGACAAACCCGTTACACTAAGACCCGCGGAAACACGTATGGGTTCGGGGAAGGGATCTCCTGAATATTGGGTATCCGTCGTTAAACCGGATCGAATACTTTATGAAATGGGCGGAGTATCAGAAACCGTAGCCAGAGCCGCTATGGAACTAGCTGCGCGCAAAATGCCTATACGAACTAAATTCGTTATTGAGGAATAGGGATATCGGACCAAAGGGATATTTATGATATGAATGATGAAAAATATAATCTATAATCGATGGTTTACTTATTTCTGGACAGAAAATTTTATTTTTTTCTCCTTCGCCTCTTGCATTGAAAGAACTCAAATAAAAAAAGATGATTCAACCTCAGACCCATTTGAATGTAGCGGACAACAGCGGAGCTCGAAAACTGATGTGTATTCGAATCATAGGAGCTAGTAATTACCGATATGCTCATATCGGTGACGTTATTGTTGCTGTAATCAAAGAAGCAGTGCCAAATATGCCCCTGGAAAGATCAGAAGTAATCAGAGCTGTAATTGTACGTACATGTAAAGAACTCAAACGCGACAACGGTATGATAATACGGTATGATGACAATGCAGCAGTTGTCATTGATCAAGAAGGAAATCCCAAAGGCACTCGAGTTTTTGGTTCGATTGCTCGTGAATTGAGACAGTTAAATTTCACTAAAATAGTCTCATTAGCTCCCGAAGTATTATAAATAATGAATGCTAGTAGATGAGACAATGGTATGGTAGGGTCTTTGAAATGGATCAATTAGTAGATTATGTCTCAGGCATATACCTTTAATGAAAAAAGAAAAAAGGAGAAACATGTTGATTATATCAAAGCAAAAAAAAATGATAGTTCGTCATGGGTAGAGACACTATTGCCGATATAATAACTTATATAAGAAATGCTGACATGGATAAAAAAGGAACGGTTCGAATAGCATCCACAAATATTACCGAAAATATTGTTAAAATACTTCTACGAGAGGGTTTTATCGAAAATGTTAGGAAGCATCGGGAAAACAACAAATATTTCTTGGTTTTAACCCTACGACATAGAAGAAATAGGAAAGGAGCATATAGAAATATTTTAAAGCGTATCAGCAGACCAGGTCTGCGAATCTATTCCAACTCTCAACGAATTCCTAGGATTTCAGGCGGGATAGGGGTTGTAGTTCTTTCTACTTCTAGAGGTATAATGACAGATCGAGAAGCTCGACTAGAAGGAATTGGAGGAGAAATTTTGTTTTATATATGGTGAGGTGATCCATCTGGTATATGAATTTGATACGTAACTTCCTATTTATGAAAAAGAGAGTAGAGGCGGGTTGTCTAATATCACTCCTCCTCCATTAGTTGATACTTCAAGGAGGTTACCTGGAATGAAAGAACAAAAATTGATCCATGAAGGTTTAATTACTGAATCACTTCCCAATGGCATGTTCTGGGTTCGCTTAGATAACGAAGACCAGGTTCTAGGTTATGTTTCAGGGCGGATACGACGTAGTTTTATACGAATACTACCAGGAGATAGGGTTAAAATCGAAGTCAGCCGTTATGATTCAACAAGGGGACGTATAATTTATAGACTTCGCAATAAAGATTCAAACGATTAGGTATTTCAATTTTCATGGGGATAAATTTCGAGGCTCAAACACTAACTTAACGTTAAAGAGACTTATTTTCTTTCAAAGAGTGGATTCGGAATTAAATTAAGGAACAACAAATATGAAAATAAGAGCCTCTGTTCGTAAGATTTGTGAAAAATGTCGACTGATCCGTAGGCGAGGACGAATTATAGTAATTTGTTCCAATCCGAAACATAAACAGAGACAGGGATAATATTTATAATTATAAATAGGAACTTAACTTTCTAAGAGACCTAATGTACCTAATGTACAGTACAAATAAATAAAGGATTTGTTTTCACATGAAATGGATATATCCATATATCTCTGACTCATATTTATGAGATGATAATAAATAGAATATGACAAAACCTATACCAAGAATTGGTTCACGTAGAAATAGCCGTATTAGTTCACGTAAGAGTGGGGGTCGAACACCAATAGGAGTTATTCATGTTCAAGCGAGTTTCAACAATACTATTGTTACTGTTACAGACCCACAAGGTCGGGTCGTTTCTTGGTCCTCCGCGGGTACCTGTGGATTTAAGGGCACAAGAAGGGGTACCCCATTTGCTGCTCAAACCGCAGCAGGAAATGCTATTCGTACGGTAGTAGACCAGGGTATGCAACGAGCAGAAGTCATGATAAAAGGTCCCGGTCTCGGAAGAGATGCAGCATTACGAGCGATTCGTAGGAGTGGTATACTATTAAATTTCGTACGTGACGTAACCCCTATGCCACATAATGGATGTAGACCGCCAAAAAAAAGGCGCGTTTAGAAATAAAAATGGAAAAGATTCCAATCCAAGAGAAATAAATAATTAAATGATCTGATCAAATAATATTATATTAGTATGGTTCGAGAGGAAGTGCCAGTATCCACTCGGACACTACAGTGGAAGTGTGTTGAATCAAGAGCAGACAGCAAGCGCCTTTATTATGGTCGTTTCGTTTTATCCCCACTTATGAAGGGTCAAGCCGATACAATAGGTATCGCGATGCGAAGGGCTTTACTTGGAGAACTAGAAGGAACATGTATTACGCGCGCAAAATCTGATAAGGTACCACATGAATATTCTACAATAGTAGGTATTGAAGAATCAGTCCATGAAATTTTAATGAATTTGAAAAAGATTGTATTTAGAAGTGATCTGTACGGAACTCTCGACGCATCCATCTGTGTCAGGGGACCTAGACACGTAACTGCTCAAGATATCATCTCACCACCTTCTGTAGAAATAGTTGATACTACACAGCATATAGCTATCCTAACAGAACCGGTTGATTT